ATTAAATAAAATAAATGAATAATAAAAAAAAAAAACAAAGTACTTCTGAATTGATCTCACCCCTTCTTTAATAATTTCAATTCTTCTTTGTTGAGTAATAACTTAATTTTTCAATAAAATACTTCTTGTAGAAATATAACTAGCCCGTCGTTTTTACTTATGAAAAAGAATTCCATATTAATTCATGAATTATGATACATATTCTATATATGAATATGGATATGGAAAAGGAGAAAAAAGATATTTTTTTATTGGAATTGGGTTTCTTTCTCTTTTTTTTTTTTTTCATTCCTATTCTTCTTTCTATTTCTGAAAAAAGGGGGGCTTACAAAATAAAGGATTTTTTCGTTCCCAATAGTTATGTATTTAATCGGTGGATAGGAGCATACTCTGGATTGGAATCGTGCCTTGGGGAGTACTGCCTAATAATTTCTACCAACTTTAAGCCCCAATTAGTATTCTTTGTTTGTATATTATGTAAAAATGTCCTTTTGGATAATTTACAAAAATTCCATTTCCATTACAAATCCGTTACATATCTTGGTGTTTCTAACCATCCACTCGTTTTTGTTCAACCCCCGTTATGATAATACATGTATCTTAATACATACAAATGATAGTGAAAACGCAATACGGTGGATCTTTTGAGCCCGCTTCAAGTCAGGATGACTAATTAACCAATCTTGGGGTAAACGGTTTCTTATGTTTATGTTTATTTCCGCTTAACTCTTTCTTATACATGGAAAATGAGACTCAATATTTTTACTGCGAATTTATATATTCTAAATTATCTAATTTATATATTATATATAATATAAGCTGTTTTCTTTCACTCATATAACTATTTGATTTAATTCTTCAATCCGAATAATGAATAAAAAAAATGAAGATATCTAACTTTACTCAATTCATTCCACCGCTTTCCTAGAAAGGAAAAATAGAGAAAAGTTTATGTCTATATATCAACGAATCGCACGTAGAGATATTGATAACACACATAAAGTTAATGGTATTTCATAACTAATCGATTGAGCAGCAGCTCGTAGACCACCTAAAAAGGAATATTTATTATTTGACCCGTATCCTGACATAAGAAGTCCAATGGGAGCAATACTTGAAATAGCAATCCATAAAAAAACACCAATATTGAGATCCGCTAAAACAAGGCGATAACCAAACGGAACTACTAAATAGCTTACTAAAATTGATATCACTGCTATGGATGGACCGATACTGAATAAACGAGTATCCCCTCTAGATGGAAAAAGATTTTCTTTGAAAAGAAGTTTTGTCCCATCTGCTAGAGCTTGAAGAACTCCCAAAGGACCGGCGTATTCAGGTCCAATACGTTGTTGTATTCCCGCGGATATTTCTCTTTCTAACCATACAATTACCAGTACGCCTATTGTGATTCCGAATACAAGAGTCAAAATAGGAATAAGTAACCATATAATTCCATAGACCCCTTTTAAAAATTCCAATCTAGAAAAAGAATCGATATCTTGTACTTCTGGTGTATCAATTATCATTTCAACGATCAACTTCTCCCATAATGATATCTATACTACCTAGTATTGTCATAATATCAGCCAATTTCATTCTTTTAACTAACTGAGGAAGAATTTGCAAATTGATAAAACCCGGCGGTCGAATTTTCCATCTCCAAGGAAAACCACTCCGATCTCCTATCAGAAAAACCCCCAACTCTCCTTTTGGAGCTTCGACTCTCACATAAAGTTCTTGTTTCGGCAATTCAAATGTAGGAGAAGGTTTTTTACTAATAAAGCGATATTCAAAATCATTCCATTCTGGATTCCTTTCTCTATCAAAATATCGGGTTTCTAAATTCTCATATGGCCCCCCCGGAATTCCTTCGAGAGCCTGTTGAATAATTTTTATGGATTCCACCATTTCACCAATTCGGACTAGATAACGAGCCAACGAATCCCCTTCTTTTTGCCACTGTACTTCCCAATCAAATTCGTCATAACACTCATACTGATCAACTTTACGAAGATCCCATTGTATTCCGGACGCTCGCAGCATTGGTCCCGATAAACCCCAATTTATTACTTCCTCTCGACCAATAATGCCTACCCCCTCGACTCGTTCTAAAAAAATAGGATTGCGTGTAATAAGTTGTTGATATTCAGCAACCCTTATTAAAAAATAATCGCAGAAATCCAAACATTTATCTATCCAGCCATGAGGGAGATCAGCCGCTACCCCCCCGATCCGAAAATAATTATGCATCATTCTCATACCGGTGGCAGCTTCGAATAGATCATATACTAATTCTCTTTCTCTGAAAATATAGAAAAAGGGAGTCTGGGCACCAATATCCGCCATAAAAGGGCCGAGCCATAACAGATGAGAAGCTATACGACTCAACTCCAACATAATTATTCTGATATAGCTGGCTCTTTTAGGTACTTGAATATTTCCCAGCTGTTCCGGTCCATTTACCGTTATTGCTTCTGTGAACATAGTAGCTAAATAATCCCAACGTGTTACATAAGGTAAATATTGTATAATTGTTCGGTTTTCCGCAATTTTTTCCATCCCTCGGTGTAAATAACCCAATATTGGTTCACAGTCAATAACATCTTCACCATCTAGAGTAATGATAAGTCGAAGAACACCATGCATTGATGGATGGTGGGGACCCATATTGACTACCATGAGGTCTTTTCTTGGAGCTGGTATATTCATAGGTTTTTCCTTAATTCATTCTTTCATGAATTGTTGAAAACGAAAAAAAGTTCATTCAAATTCAAGATCTAATAAATCAAATAATTCAAAATGCTTCTTCAAATTAACGAGTTTTTGATTCCCGAATATCCAACCGATTAATTAATTCTTTATAACCTATTCTATTTTTCTTTGACAAATAAGATAGCAGTCGTTGGCGTTTTCCCAGAATTTTACGTAGACCTCTCTGAGATAAATAGTCTTTTTTGTGTAATTGTAAATGTGAAGTAAGTCTTCGTATCCTATTGGTGAAACTAAATATTTGAAATTCAACAGAACCCCTGTTTTCTTCTTTTTCTTCTTGTGAAATAACTGAGATGAATGAATTTTTTACCATAAAATGAAACCCCCTTCTTTTTTTAAGATATTTTTATTGATAGATATCTTTATTGATCAGTAATAATAATGTCACTTGTTTTAGTTTGGTATAGACAATAATCTTAATTTTGTTCTAATTTCGAATTTTATTAAATCAAATTAAAATCAATCCGATTTAAATTTAAAAATTCGATTTGAAAAGGTATACAAAAGCATGGTTGTTTTCCGTACTCAAAAAAGATAAAAACTTAGTCCTAAAATCAGAAGATTTTATTGATTCATTTCGAGATCGAATTGATATGTCATTGAATTAGTATCATGTATCAGAACGGAATGTAAGACAATGAATGTGTGCACCTCTTTGTCGTCATAGACCCGCTACGATATGGGAAAGATAGCAAAAATATACTAGTAATGAATTTTCAATCGCGGATACATATGTATCCTTACCATACCGAAACGACTGCCGTTATTGCTATCAAACCAATAACGATTCATACAAGCTAAATCTTCTAATCGATAATTGGGCCACAGAAATAACTTTAATTTAATAAGTTTCTTTTGATATCCTTTGCTTTTATCCAAAACCTGAATGTTTACCTTATTCCCATTCCCCAATGCTGAATTTTTATGCATATCATTTCTATTCCTAGAATTGAAACAAATTAGAATTCGAAATTCTCTCCGAAGTCTAGGTGATAAAAGATTTTCAGGAACAAACAAATCATAATGATTTTTATCCCTATTTCCAGTCATCTTTTTATATTTGGTAATGACTTCATCAGAATTCTTATCAACATGAGTTTTTTCTCGGTATTTTTGATTAATTTTGTGTTTACTTTGATGAACCAACGAAATACCAATGGTTTGAGACATAATAAATTGCCCATCATTTTTTATAGATAGACGAATTGGTTCAATAATCAAAATTCCTCTTTTGATCAATTCTGTAAGAGTTAAATTTTTCTGAATCATCAGAATATCAAGACTCATTTCTCCCCTTTGAATAGAGGATATAGTTATTTCTCGTGGATTTATCAGTCTAAGCAGGAGACAATATACTTTGATGTTATTAATTATTTTTTTATTTAAAATATCATCCCATCGCAATTGAAAAAGAAAATACCTTTTTAGTAAGAAATCAAACTCCGCTTTTGTATTGTTCTTGTATTGCTTTTTATTTTTATGTTTTTTCATGTCCGAGCCCGTATAATCTTCTTCAACATCTTTTTCTTGGTTTGAAAGAGCAGATTCAAAGTTTGCTTGGTCCGCGGCGGATTCATTTTGCCCTTTATTTCGTTTTTTTAATTCAAGAGATTTTTTTTCACTGGAGGATATTGATATAAAAGGATCCTTTTTTTTATTTCCAGCGATGCTTTTGTTTTCAATATCAGTAGCGTTTTCATTTATATTAGAATCTAAAAGAAGTAATTTTATTGGTATAACCCACGGTTTTGTTTTATACAAATTATAAAATATCAAAAATTCTGGGAAGAACCAACGTTCAAGATTTGATATGGGACGATTTAGTATTTCTTCATTCATTCCCATCCAATCAAAAAAACGTTTTTGATTGGATAAGTTGATTTCTTGATCTTGATGAATTGTGAGATAAAAAAGATTTTTCTTTTTGATTTTATCAATTATTTGATAATTATTAAGCTTAGCCTTAGTCGATTTTTTATTACTGTTTGGGTCAGTATCAATATTGATCCAAGCCTCGCTATCGATTTTCGTTCTAAGACAAAAATCGAGAATTCTCCAATCAAAATATTTTCTATCCAGATTTTTCTCCATATCTCTAATATCATCTTGTACTAGATCCTTATTGATAGGGATAATAGGAATACCTTCCATCATATAAAAAGATTTTCGTTTATTTGTGTTGGAGTTCGAAAAAACTTCTTGGTTATTTTTTACGTGTAATGGCGATTCATAAATTGAAGAGTACTTCGTATCTTCAGAATTAATAGATTTATATGCTAACCGATCATATCTATATTGTTTTTTAAAATTCTCTTTTTCGTTTAGTAATGAAGCCGTTTCAAAATTATTTTGTTTTTCGTAGTGAATAAATTTTGTTTTTTTAGAGGAGTTGCATAAATCCTTATTTTGATTCATACAGTGTTGATTGAATCGATTTCGCCATTTTTGTGGTACTAGTCTAGACCATCTAATCTGAGATATATCATATTGATAATGATTCCTTAACCAATTTGTCCATTGATTTATTCCAGAATTCTGACGATTCTTATGTCTTAATTGAGAATGAAAAAGTTCTTGTGTTCCAATAAAATAATCCTTTATTTCATTCTTAATAAAGGGGGCTGCTCCATTACATTGAAAGACAGATTTTAACTTATAAAAATAAAAAGGAATAAATTGGGTTTGTGAGAGTTTGTAAAATACATAGGCTTGTGAAAAGTGGGATAAGTCACAAAAAGTATTTGAATTCTTATTACTAATATTAGTATTATAAAGTGCCTTTTTTATAGTCGAAATAAAGTGAATTAAACTTTGATTTGTTTTATCCATTTTTTCTTGATTTGTTTCATTATTGGTAATGTATTTATTAATAATTTTTTTTATTGATTCAAGAAATGGTTGTGTATTGATCCTAGGAATATTAATGATCCACAGAAAGATATCTATGTATATCCTTTCAATGAAAAATTTCATAAAATAATGTAATTTACGTATTAGTCGAGCATTTTTTCTTTTTAATATCTGCCAAATATTTTTTTGTGATTCCAACCCTTTATCATCATCACTTATTTTGTTAGAACGAATATTTGGATCTGGAATTCGAAATCCGCCCTTTTTTTGATTTGTAATTTTTTCTATTTGGTTTATGATTGTGCTTGTTCTATCAGTTAGATCCTGCATTTTTTTTTCTGTCAATGAATAATTTGTCCAATTCCGAGGTATAGTTTCAATGGATGATGGTATAGTTTCAATGGACAATTCATCAATCATCAGATTACTGGTTATAGAATCTTTTTTCGTTTTACTCAATTCATATACTTTTCTTTTTCTCAATCCAAATAATAGAATTGGATTTATTTGTGAGAGTTCTTTTTTTATTTCTTTTAAAAAAAGAATCCTTTTAATGACCCATTTTTTTGTTTCTTTTAAAACATTTACAAACAATTTTGTTTTTTCTTTTAAAATTCTTAGAATTAGAAAGCATTTCTTTTTCAATTTTCTAATTTTTCTTTTGAGTTCTTTAAAAATGGGTTCAAAAAATGAAAGTTGTTTTCTGGGAGAATCAAAAGGGAATTCAGCTTCCATTCCAAAAATTGTTAAAAAACAAAAATCATTTTTTGAATCTTTCTTTTTCATTGGATCATTATAAGGGGCTCGTGGGTTAGATGTGTGCCAAGGTTTCAGACGAAAAGGAAATAGGATCTTAATCTGAATACCGTCTGTTAACCAGTTTTTTGGAAATTCTTTTTCTGATAATTGAACGCCATTATAGGTGCATTTAACATACATTTCTCGATTCCAATCTTTAAAATCCTCGGACCATTCGGGAAATTGAAACAATAGCATACGGGCGATATTTTTAACTATTATCAATGAAGGCAATATAATATATTTTCTAAGAATCGATTGGGTTACTAACAAAAAACCTCTTAGTACTTGAGCAAGTAAAATACTATCCCAGGCTTCCGCTATTTCTATACGTACTTTCTCCTTTCTTTTGGCTTCCTCTTTTTTATCCTCTTCCTTTTTTTTCTCACTTTCTTCTGTGGTTTTCTCTTTAGAATCCGAAATTTTGAGTTCTGTGTTTGTCCACATAAAATTTCTCAAAATTAGGTTTATACGTTCGGAAATATCAAAAGAAAAAATGGGGGATTTTTCTATTCGGTCCAAAAAGAGGGGGGAATGCGCATCTGCCTCAAAGAATTTCCAAGTAACTATTTTACGTCTTTGAGCACGCACAGAGCCTTTGATTATGTCTCGACGAAAATTCGATTGTTGTGAATAATGTATCAAAGCCACTTGGTCTGTTTGATCAGTATTATTAGTTTCTTGGGTATTACTATAAGTATCAGTATTCCGTTGGTTATCAGTAAAAATAACTATACGTTTTGCTTTTCTTGAGCGAATCTCATGATCCACTACCACACTTTCCTCGCTTTCTCCCTCCTGTTGTTCCAAATTGTTAATTAATTTGTATGACCATTGAGGGACTTTTTTTTGGATTTCTTTTAGTGCAATAGATTTTTTTTTTATTGTTTTCTCGTTGGGAAGAGTTGTATCTGCATCAAATAAAAATTTGAAAATTTTGATTCTATCTTCTGAATCAATTCTTACTTGTTCGTGTTCGGGAACTAAAAAAGGTCTTTTAAAATTCAAACTTGATTTTACAGCAAATTTATTGATTAAGTTCAATAAATAATCCATTTGCTTTGCGCATGTTTTTCT